CTAGTCGCAGTATTCTTGCTCAACTCAACATGCATTTTAGAGTGCCGTGGCGGGGCGATAGGCGCGCCGCAGTCACGCATTCGGGCAAGAGCCTTTGCCTTTCTTCGCTATGTAAATAGAGGGCCGGAATAAGTGCCAGACCCTCAACAAAAGAATGGATTAAGGTGATAGAGTGTTATCAGGAGACGCTAGGCTTCGGAATTGAAAAAACTGCTCTTTTTTTTTTCGTCAGCGGATTTCGCTCATCAAGTTCTTGTTTGATCTGCCGCTGTTAGAACACCACAATATTCGTCCTTTTGGGGTTAATGCTCTCAATGGTGAATCGATCATTCGATATCCTTTTACTTATGAGAGGACGGAATGGAAGAAAAGTAATGAAACCTGCGATGGCTACTGAATAACCTCCTTTTACTTTCTCAATAATAAAGCCTTTGACCTTTGTATTCGTTCGCCAAATCTTGTTCAGTTCCATCCAAGCCCGGTTTTGTCTGAATCTTCGTGGAAGAAGAAGAAGCGGTTCACCAGCCACTACATCTGTGGATCCCACCAAATCATTAAACCTGGCGGCTGCTCGCTCTTTGATCAGTGATTCACCGGCCACTAGATCGATGAAGAATCTCTCCAAAATCTGCTCTTTGATCAGTGATTCACCGGCCACTAGATCCAGGGATCCCACCTTATTCTCAAACCTGGTGGCTCGGTTGATTGGCACTCCTGTAGGCTCATTTTGCATACAAATTCTGGGGGTTCCAGGTCCTGCATCCACCAAGAACATTTCTCCCTTTAAGCGTAAAACTTCAGATTGTAAGGCGTTTCCACTACATAAGAAAAAACTTGAATTAGATCTTGGAAATGATCGACTCAAATAGATGCTCATCATAAGCTTTTTTTTTCCTCCTCTGCTCCCCCCCCAAAAAAAGGGAGACTAGTTCTTGCTCTCCCAATCTCTAAAAATTAAGAAAGACTTGTCGGAAATCGCCGGTTGGTTTAACCAAGAAAGGCATGGGAGTCTTGGGGCATGGAATACAATACACTCTTTTCGATGAAGTACCCTATAGTCTCTCCCTATAGAAGACAGAAGAGAAAAGATTGAGACAGTTGAGACCGATACAGTACGAGACACGACCGATGACCGATTGCATCTTTAATTCCTTTAAATAGTTCCGATTCCAGATTCGCTGCTAACAAGGGCAATAATACAGCTTCAATACTTCAATCGATTCACTACTGATACAGTTGACAACAAAACTCGCTAAACTACAGATATCGAATATTGAACGGAAGGCTTGATTAAGCTGTCTTATCGAGACTTGTTAAAGCCCCCTCCTTATCTTCTCTCTTTAACAAGCTTTCTTTCTACAGATAAGTGCCAATAGATCGACGAAACTCCAGGTTTACTATCAGACAGATCTTTCACAGTAGAGATCCGTTACAGTTTCCCGATTAAAGCGAGAACAGCAATTCATTCTAAACCGCTATTCGTATGTGTACCGATTTCGAAATGCTTTCTCATAAGAAAAGAATAGGGTACTCTATTGGGGGATAGTCTTATATAGTTCTTTACTCTACGCTAATAAAAGAAGTTAGTAGACTAGCTGAGCTCTTCTTATAACTCTAATGCTTGTGAGTAAGTAACTCTCTGGAAAGCCCTGTCCTTTAGAGGAAGGAAAGCAAGCCCCTTCTACTATAAAGCAAAGCTATTGGATTCAAGCTAGGAAGCAAACGGATAGGGACATCGGTCGCGCATTCCGGTAGCAGCCTATTGAGTCTCGTGTCTGGGTGCGATTCCCTTCCTTTTAATAGATATCTTCTTTCCTTTAGAACTCTAATACTTATGGCGAAAGGAAGTCCCTGAAAGGAAGGTAACGGCTGGCTAGCCCCTACTACTATAAAGGCGAAAGGTAGCGAAGTCTCATATACCATAAAGCCAAGAGCAGCATCGGGCAGGCGATAGTGGCTGAGGTAAGCATTCCGGTCTTAAGCAAAGCCGTCCTGCCCCCTTCCTCTTTAGGGCCCCTCTCGTCTGGCGACTCAACCTCTTTCATTGACATTACCTTTGCTTTCTTCACCTACTCGTCCTCAACAATTTCATTGCCTTCTCTTTCCTTCCTGTCCAACTATAGTATAGCGTGACTCTTTTCCTGTTCTGCTTGCTGCTTGTTCTGATCTCGTCTGTTCGCTCCTTGTCTAGTTCCGCCAACGGTCAGAGCTCGAGAACCTCTATGTATTCCTATCACCGAGGAAAAAGAGCGCTTGTAAAGAATGCCCCCATTGATGACATATTGTGCTGCGAGCCTTCGGAGGGTTCGACGATCATTAGCAGTTGCGTCCTTCGGAAAGGCTTGGCTTTCCAAGTTTGTTTTGATGTCGGAATACCATGGATGACCGTTGTGAGGATCTGCTTCGATATGCGGGCTCTTCTTGTAATTTGACAACGGCAGCCCAAGCCCATTGATCAGATCCGGTGGGAATATCGATCATAGATGCAAGGGTAGCCAGAGCATCAGCATATTGGTTCTTAGTTCTTGACATGTAGGTGAAGGTGACTTCGTCGAATTCTCCGATTAGATTCTCCAGATAATCTAGATAGGGAACCAGCTTTTGGTCTTTTGTTTTCCATTTCCCATTTTATCTGGCAAATGATGAGCTGGGAGTCTATACCTTGAGCCTTCTTATTTCGATAGCTAGAGCTTCTTTGAGTCCAGCGATGCAGGCCTCACACTCGCCAGCGGAGTTCGTTGGCTAGTTTTGATCACCCAGAATTCGATTTCTCATGCGAAACGGAGGTAGACGATATAAAGGTCAATCGCGGGTTAACTACTTATTGGATTTGAAAGACCCATTGATGGCTATTCTGCTCGATCTCAGGAGCTTGAGTAGACCGTTCGTTCAACTCGCCTGAAGGATACTATACTTCCTTAGATACAGAAACTCGCTTCGTAACCTTCGCTCCCTTCGCACTCGTTTACCGGTTGCTCTTCTTATTCATGATTATATCGTTCGCAGGCATTCCTGGTCAAACTGACTGGCTTGGGGCCTGGGGGGTTCGATGGCAGGCTTGACCCGATTGAAGAGACGGTTGCAGTGTCGGGTGTATCATACATTGGTTGGACTTTCCGAGTTCGGCCTGGGGGTTCGAAGAAGATTAGTTCAACAGCCAAAGCGGACCAGAGTTAGTTTAGTGACCCGCGGAGAAAGAAAGGGGCAGGAAATAAAAGGGAAAGAAAGGCTGTAAGTTATAAAAAAAGGCGCTATAAGTGCCCTTTGCTATTGCTCTAATAGCTGCTCGAATCAAGATCAAGTAGAGCTGCTTGACGAACCCTAACAATTGGATTAGTATTCTTAGTAAGAAGATGGAAAGGTCTTTGATGCATGCATATTTGAAGCAAGGAAAAGGGAAGGTGGTGGAAAGGTACAGAAGGAAAGAGCAGCTAAAGCTGTCTGTCACAAGAGGCCTCCCTTACTCAACTAGAATAGATAGAGTCAGGAAGTGAATGCCGAGTCCTAAAGGGAAGCCGTTATATTATCTCCTACATTCGACTAGCTACCATGGCTAGATCTAATTAGTTCTGTTCTGTCCTTGTTTGATAGATTGGTAGATAGATGCCCTACTGGCTTAGTTAGGTACTTACCTCAGGTATTGGATTACAGGAGCAGAGCTGGCTCTATCCATACCATATAGGGAAGACGCAGATTGCTAATTGTTGTTGTTGCGTCTTCCGTCTGCTAGGAGAGATCAAACTAGTCAATCCAGGGAAGATATAATAAAGAAGGAAGAGAAGATGGTTTAGGATTAGACTGATTTCGAAAGCTAATGAAAAGAGTCTATCAATCGGGAAAGGATAGATCTAAGAGGCTAGGCTAACACTATCAAGGCAGGAAAGAGACATTCGCATACTAGCTATCACAAACTAGATGCTTACAGTCCTCTCCCAGTGCAGTAAGTAATAAATACATCTAGAAAGAAGATATTCTCTAGCCTAGAGGAAAGAGAACTACTAGAATAGGAATGCCAACAACAAACAACTACCTAGCTACAGGAGGAGAACTACAGAACTACTAGCTACTAGGAGAGGAACTCAAAACTAGCTACAACTAGCTACTAGCTACATGGTTTAGGAAGAGAAGACAGCTCCTATCCGAGCAAGCCTAACTCGTTGTGCTGATCGGACAAGCAGTATGTATTGATCGAAGCGGGTGTAAGGAGTTCCCCAACTGATCGAAGCGAGGGAGACGGGAAAGGCGAGAGGAGCGGGTGAGGTTTACGGATTGAAAGCAAGCGGAGCGAGGAAGCAGGGAAGGACAGGCTTTGTGGGTTCCTCCCCTTAAGGCGCGCTGCCCGACCGACCGAGCAAGTAGGTTCTTTTCTCGAACGCAAGGATTTATTTTTCGGAGTGAACGAGATAGATTCGAAAGCAAAGGCACATTGAGTACCCAACCATAAGTCATCCCTTGAAACCCTCTCGCCACGACAGATTCACATCCTTAACGAACGTACAAATAAATCAACGAACCATCCCGTCGGGAGATGATATACTACTATTGAGTTTCGAACAGACAGACAAGCTATGGTCGAGTTACTTAGTTCCTTGAAGACGAGGGGCCTTTTCTATTAGAATTCAATAGAAAGGGGGTTGAGCGACCTTTTTAAAGCAAAATACATGGGGAGATGGAATTTACCGAAGGCAGCTTAACCAGTACTTGCTTACACGGTGGGAGACCTTAGCTTAAAGCTAAGATAAGCCTAAATAGAAAAAGAACAACTTACCCAGTGGCCTCACCTTCATACGAAGTTCCTGCTGTTCCCGCCGCAAATACGGAATCGGAAGCTACGGACTCAGAATTAAACGTGGATTCTCACTCGGCAGCTCGATCTGCTTCTTGTTTCGGACGATCGGGATGCCATATTTTAGAGCCTGGAAGAAGGGTGGGCCTAATAGGACGACGACAAGGAGGGGGGATCCATAACTGGATCTTGGAGAGACGAATAGGACTAATAGGATGGTTGGTGGTGGACTGAACCGGACTGTGCCGATCATGAGAGAGGGAGGGAAGTGCTATGGATCCTGCGGATCTGGGATCAGAAGACACTGGATATACAGTCTCAATTCTAGTTTTGGATGCTGTCCCAAGTAGCGAATGGCCCAGATATGAATACATTGAGTAGCAGGGGCGATCCCTCTTTTGTAGCATTACAAGGAACTATAAAGATTCCACTATTTATAAAATAAACTATTTATATTTAAGGCAAACGGGTTCCGTAAGAGTGAGCCTCGATATAACTCCACCCTTGAAACCAATCATGCCTGGAAGAAAGTCACTCAATAGGAAGAGATGCGTCCCATTAGAGGCCTTCCAGTCTAAGCCATTCTTTTCTCTCCTTAGCTTCTATTACCTGACCTTGAGAGGGATAGATACAATTAGTTAGAAGGCATTCCAAAGTGATATAAACCCAAAGACGAAGACGCAGCTGCAACATCTTCATCTTTCCGTGTGATCTTCCATGATTTCTCTACAACAGGTGCATCAAAGAACGCCTCTAGGCTCACGTCCGGCTGCATGGCCCAATACCATTTAACGTATTGGAGCCACTGCGAGACCCAATTCCGAAGAATTGAATACTCCGTGAAGTCAGCTGCTAAAGGAGATAGCATAAGCTCTTCAGGAGCAATCTTGAGATCCTTTGGGACCATGACTGTTCTAATCAATCATGACTCCTTCTCAATACGGGTTCAAGGGTCCACCGCGACCGATCCACCACTTAAGTGAGAACCGGAAAACGGTTTTCTGAAACATGGCCCATAATCTTCTCGTCCTTTTTGAGGGAGAAGAAGTGAGTGTGGATAACCCACGATAGCCAAGCCCACCTATCCGACACAGTGTGGAGAACCTTTTTATAGAGTACTTCTCCATCACTGCATACAAACCATAGGGGTTATAGAAGTTCTTCAATGCACGGATAGACACTGGTGACAGGTCTACCGACATATTCCGAACCCTAAAGCGTTTCGCGAATTCCCCACACCCAGAATCAGAGATCAGTGATTTTTGCTCACTGATAGTTACCCCTAATTCCTTAAGGACTCGTCTGTACATAGTGGCTACGTCCTTGTTGGCGATGATAACATCGTCACCAAGAACAGCGTAATCTGTAAAGTGCAGACTAGGACGAACCCTTTCAGCACAATACCACACCACCAAGTGATGTGATAGTGCGAATAAGGGCCAAGACGAATAGTATCCAAGCGGTTGTCCACAAATGAACGACAAACCCCACCTTCGTTTTACAAAGGGGACCTGAAACCTATTGCAGGCCAGGCAGGAGTTTACCGCAGCAGATGCAAACGACCGATCGAATAAAAAGCACATCATCTCAAACAAGATCACGAGAGGCCACCTATCGGTAGCCGACTTGAGATCGAATGAGAACAGCGTGCTCTTGCCAACTAGCCGATCCAAAGGTTTAGTTTGGTTGAAAGTGCCGTCCGTAGACAGCGTGCTTAACACCTCCATCGCCCAGTCATGGACTGGTTTCAAGAGCCTTTGGTTGACATAGTTACCAATGGCAAAGATCCGCCTCTTGGCCCCACCCTCACAAGTCTGACCTAGTCGTCCCGTATCGGGTGCGAACGGAGCCCTAAATATTTTCAATTGAGGGCCCAACGACCTCTCAAAATATTCAAGATCGTCTTCCGACGCCCACTTATTATTCTTTCTATCAAGGGCGTAACGGATACGTTCTACCCACAATGTACCCTGTGACCACTGTTCACCCCTGGCATGGACAAATTGCATTAAAGACGTCCAGGCTATGACTTCCAGATGTAAAGCTGGAAAGCATGACCTAACTTGACTCTTTTTTATTTTACAATCGTCCCACACATGGATAAACCAGTGACCACATTGTCATATGTTGGCAGGGATTTCCAGATCGGTACCCATCGAAGACCCTGTTTAAGAGGAATTCGACGGATACCTATAGAATAATATTGGCATATCTTCTTTAATTGCCGACACACATCCATAGATAAGGTCCAGGTCATAAGCAGGTGTCACTATAGACTCAAAGGTCTTCCTTGTCACCTTCTTCGCCTCTTTGACAACTCGACAGAGGGAGAAGAATGACAGGTAGATCTTGACTAAGCGATCCGCTTTCTCATCCTATTCTATGGTCTCTTCGATGGAGTTCACGATTTTATTTTATATGACCGAATCTTGAGCCGATATAGCTTCTTTACAGCCTCTCATATGGTGGGAAGTATGGTGGTAATAGGCCTTTCTGAAGGCATAGAAACTACATCTGAGGAAGATGCTGATATACGGAAGAGGAGTTCTACCCGGCGGGGTTGGCGTTCATCCTGTAGTTGGAGCGACTTCATTAGCTTAGTTCGAAATCCCCTTCTATTGGTCTGAGGGTGCGCCACATGGGAGGCCTTACGCTGCTAACGACTAATTAGATTATATGACTTCCCTCTGGCGTTTAGCTTCAGTCAAGGGAAGAGAACCCGGTGCGTGGAAGCCTTGATGTAAGCGGTGATGTAACACCTTCAATCAATCGAATCAAGCACGACAAATGCGCATTGGAAGGAAGGAATAGATTCACATCTTTCCTGTCAGTCATTCGAAGCTCCTAAGCTCCTGATCCCGATGATAAGTCAGGCCTTTCTGCAGTAGTAGCTTGGTTTCAGTCCCTGCCTTCTGTCCTATCTGCATTTGAAGTTTAGTATCAATCTTTTATTGTAACTGACTTAGAAGTTCTAGCTTCAATCTAGTAACTTACTGAAATCCTTGTAGTTTCGGTATTGAATAAGATAGTGATTAGCTTACTAAGCATGGGATCCCGATGCCGCTTTTTACTTTAGTTCCCAGGTTGGTTTCGGAAGTCCATCCCACTGTTAGCAACATATGCCTAGTATCTCACTCCTATTGAAAGGCAAGTAGCAAGTCACGATCCTCCTTAATCAAGGCAAGGGCTAAGACTAGTTTGAATCCTAGTTCTCTCAATCTCGAAGTGGGTTAACCAGCTCGACCCGGAAGAGACATGACGTAGTCGTAAGGTGTCAACAGCAACTACTACTGTTATTCTTCCTTAGTCCACTTTCCGCAAGTGTTGGATCAATTAACAGAGTGGCATTCTATAAGCAAAGGTAACTCCTACTGCGTTTTCGAATCCTACTTCGAATCCTAGTTCTCTCAATCTCTTCCTCTTATTGGTCGTACTACTAGCTTGGAGCTAATGAACCTCAGTTGCTAACAACAAGGTCTTCCTGCTAACAACTGTATCGGATCGGAAGTAACGGCTTTCGAGCCGGAATAGAGAGAGAGGGCTGCTGTGATGACCCCTTTCCTGTCCTGCCTCAGTTAGTACCATTCCGAACCAATATCAAGAAGCTAAGCCTTTAGTAGCACCTATTAGTACTTCTTGGAAGGGAGAGATATTGAAATGTCGTAACAAAGAACAAGTTTCGGGTCGAAGAAAGAAGCCTACAAGTTGTTTCATTATATCCGCCCTCGAACTCCCCTTTCACTCCGTCAGAAAGGCAAGTCACGTCAAAATCCCTCATTTCAATCGCTCAGTTACTTGCTTGCTCTGGGTTCGAGTGGGATTTCCCCCCTAACCACAACTCATCCGCCGATTACATCAGTCGGTTCGGACTGTAGGTCGGGAGCCATTCCTTGTGTAGGAGCGCAAAGGAAGGGCGGAATCTCTGCGTGATAAGGGATGGCAAGAAGAAGCAGACGTGGCTCGTTCCCCATATACATGTTATGATCTCTTGTTGGCCTTCTTTCTCGAGCTAGAATTACGCTTGGATCGCCCTAATCGATAAGCTATTGTCCGGAACTCGGAACTCAACCTAGTATTGGGCTATTGAAGAATTGCGAGATAGGGCTCCTCCCATCTTATGCCCCTACCCTAAGGTCCTGAAGAAGTTAGATACCTTCGGAGATGGAAAGAAAGAAATGAAATCGAAATCTCGTACCTACTCTGGCTGGAGGAAGAGATCAAGAAATGAAAGGGAGTTCCCCTCCTCATAGGTCGCTAACTTTTTAGGGTTAGCTACCATCAGTAATGGAGCAGGATAGGGTGTTATCTTGAATTCGATTCTCTACCGTGAATCGTACTATCTGAAAACCCATACAATGCATACTTTTATCCTGCGTTGCCATACCGAGAAAAAGAATTACCAGTGGAAGTGGAAAGGAGCTCAGTTGGCAAAAAGAGATAGATTTCCTGATCGAGCTGCCCTGGCTGGTTTCCCTACCGAAACTATCTATTCGAATGCGCCGAGGTTCACCTCACCAGTGTACCAATTGGCTTGCTTGCTTTCAGTTGGCTGATCCTACAGCCCCGTAGTGTAATAAGGCAGACCATCCGACGTGCTATCTCCCGGTCCAGTTGCTTTCTCCGCGCTCGATCTAAGGAGTTCTTAGCGATGATCCATAGTGGGTCTGTACCCGAATCTGCACCCTCCAAGAAAAGGAACTGAACTGACGCAACATTCTCAAGAACTGTGTTCAGGGGTGAACTCACCCCGCTGTCCTCGCTTGATTCGAAAGAACTTCTCACTCGAAATGGGGACCGGAAAGAGAAAGATCGTTCCAGGAGCTCGCTTGCTTCCCTATAGCTTGAAGGGGGCAAGTTGCCTATAAAGTCAGTTTACGCTCTCTGTAGCTGTACTAAACCTAGTCAGGAAGGAAGACATTATCTCGAAGTCGCGAAGTCCCAACCCCGGACTAGGAGCCCTCTTGTTAGCAACAATAGCTACCATCTTTCTTTTCTTTACAGGATTGACATGTTCCGTGGCGTGGCATAACATAAGTAGCTCCAACTATAGCTTTGACTCGCTTACCGCAAAGTCGTAGTTTCGGAGTCTCGGTATTCCTTCTTTCGATCGAACAGAAGAGTTACGTCGATTATCTCAAAAAAGAACTTGGACTTTGTGGATTGCTATCCATATAAGTAGAGGGAAGGAATTCTCTCAATAGAGAAATGAAAGCAACTCCTTTCCTACTGTTAGCAACAGCAGGAACTACGATAGGCGAGCAGGTAAACTATAGGGAACGGCTGACTTTCCCAGCTACTTAGTACCCTTCGGAGCATGAAGGAATGGTAAAGACTGTTGAGAGGAAGATCTGGGGACATTGAGTAAGAACAAGACTGGAAGCCAAACCTATCTTCCTAATAATAAGAAAGGGGCAAGCCAAAACCTACTACTAACAAGTAGTACCGATGCCCTCCCTGCCTCTGTTGCTGATGAAACTAGATCCACCCGATTCAACTCGCTTTATTGCATCTGTTCCAACATCCTTCGCTAAAGTGGCTTTGAAGCTAAACTTGCGCAAAAAGAGCTTCTTCTCAAACCCCTTCTCTTCCTCAACAGGGCATTCGTGCAGAACCCCTTCTTTCAATGTCTTGCCATTCTTCATGTGCAGCTCCTTCTGTGCATCTGAGTCATCGAAATCGAAGAGGGACAACTAGTTAGCTTTCAATTGGCATTGGCCTACTTACTTCTCCACTTTTCGGCCTAACGACTGCTACCTTTTTTCTTTCATTTGTCTTATACCGTTCGTGCCCTACGACGAGTAGGCCACTCACTCCCTTTAGAGTTGGTTTAACACTAATAAGGGCGCTGCGAGTGCTATCGATAAAGGCTGCACATGAAGCTGTGGGACTTGAGCTAGTGGCATGAATCGTCCGCTGCCTAGCTGCGTCAGTCCGCTTTCAGCGTAGAATCGGACGCAGCAGTCTGTTAGAATGAGTCAATCGAATCCAAGAGATGTGGAAGATATTATTATAAAATCTAGTCAGTGTTCCGTTACTGGCTTCTCTCTGCGTGCAGCTTTATTTCTTCCGCATAGGCGAGCTTTCATCCCTTGTGACGAACTAGACTGATGATTGTGTATATAAAGAATCATTCTTGTGTGATACAAGAAGGACCTCTATACTTATAAGATGGGTCCTTTAGTTAGAGACTGGACCTCTCTTGAGGAAGAACCCGAATCAGAGTCAGAGGCATCTTCCATTCATATCGATTTGGGTTTTTCCGCACCATATTTTGATCTGCCTCTTCTTCGATCCGGAATTCCCAGCAAATCCTTGACTCCTCGAATGGTATGAGTCGTTTCCTGACTGATAGGTAGAAGAGGAATTCCTCCCGCTCCTCATCCGACATGCGGTTTCGATTTTGTACTTCAGGGCCGTGCTCATTTTCAAATTTCTGCTTTCGACCAAACCAAATCAATAGCTACCATTTCCTATCAATAGAAATCTCTCTTGTTTCTAGCCTGAGACGAAAGCATTGGGACTTCTCCTTGCCTGTCCGCTCTGAATGGCTACTAACAAGAACAAGGAAGGTACCGCGGCTTACCTTACTGCCAGCCATCTTCTATCAATACTTCCCCCTTCTACCGCACTACCGCCCCTTTCCTTCCTCTCCAACTTTGAAGAAGCTATAGAGTCGATTACAAAAAGGAGTACCCTATTGCTCTTTAGTAGAATAGAAGTGGTTCGTTTTCTTTCTTTTTGAAGGCCCGCTCATCATAACAAGGCACTAGACCTTCCTATCGCTTAGAGGGCTAGTCCACTTAATCTCCCTCCATGGTATCAATCACTTTCCCCGTATGGAGCACTGAGGGTTAGATCCCTTCGTTATGAGCTTGCCCCTTTCTTCTATGAAAGAGAACAATTACAACTATATATAGCCAGGAAGATCGGAGTATAAAATTCCTCCTCCCTTCAGTCCACACTGCCCTCTCCCGCGCGACATCAGGTAATTTGAGCATTAACCGCTTCCCCTGTCCTGAAGTAGGACCAAACTGGGAAGGAGAAAAAGTAAAAGTGTCCTTGCGTCCGCTCGATTCTCAGTTTCTCCTTTTCCTTTGGCTGACAACAAAGCCCGGATAAGGTAGCACGTCCGAGTTGGGCAGAAGCGAGTCCCTCGCGTTGATCAATCAAGAGTGAAAGCCCAAAGCTAGTTAGAGGGAGATAATCAATAGAAGTCCAAATAGTGATTCGCTACGCCCACCATACCCAACAATCAGGGGTTGAAGTGGGAACCACCCTGGGCTTCCCTACAAACCTCCAAGATCCCCGTCCAGTCAGTCATTAAATCATCCGTTTTCAGACATCGTTGATGGGGATTGGACTGAAGCCAAACAAAGGAAAGAAGTCACCACATTCTTACTTAACCCCAGACACTCAGGAACTTCTTGAAGCCCGCGTAACACAGTATATAAGACTCGTCGATCGGTTCGCATCTATGGCCCTTCTTAGCGTCCGGAATAGAACAATCAAAGAAGCGGCCGTTACCACTAAACGACGAAGCCAGGGGAATCATGGTGCGCGTACACACACGCGTTCTCTTATCGCGCGAGGAGTTCCTTTGAAATCGGTTCGCCATCCGGATCAGTGAATCCACTCTTTGATGCAAGCTAGAGGGGCCGCATTTCCTTACTTCTTCGTTCTTTTTTCGTAGAGTCTCTAAGAAGGGCTGACCTTCTTGCTACCTTGGGATTGGGGAGCAGCTGAAATGGGAGCCAAAGTTTTCCAGCCCGCTATTTCAAAGGAAGAGTAGACAAAGAAGGAACACCACTACTGAGGATCTCCCCCCTAATCTTAGATAGCCGCTCAGACATCCATCCCGTCTGCTCACACTCATCCAAATCAAATAGGCGACTCTTTCAACCGCTCAGACATCCATCCGGATCCAATACCAAGACGCCCAGAACTTTCACTTTGGGATCGAAGCCAGCATCGAACAAAGGATCTAAAAAAATGTTTCCTGGTACTACTTTATCCTATATATGTATATGTTCATAGAGAAACTGTCTAAGGAAGTGCGAAGCTTTCTCAATCACATTCAGTATAACACTTCTCTCATCCCACTACCGCACTATCCATGTCCTATTCTTATACTATTATACCTGCTCCCTTCGAGATAGGACTCAGTGGCCTCTTCAATGGTGCTACTTATGCTTATAGTTTCGGTCAGAAGATTGCACCTTTTGACCCAAGGAAGACGACCACATCCTTCTCCTTTACCTGCCTGGGCAAAGCATTTAAAATAATTATTTCAATCTGGATTTGTTTCAGGCTTTACATATCCATTAAAATTAGAATATGACCACCCACTGACTCCCCTTTTCCTTTCGCTCGTGATCGAGCCACCCGAGGCTTCTCGACTGCTTTAATTCTAAATTATAAGAAATTCATATCCATTTCTCACGATCAGCTTCGGGAAGTTATTTTCTATTTATTATTAGATTTCTGGTTTGCAATTACCTTGGCATAGAGTGAGGGTCAATTCTTGCTGAAGTGCCGGTTCTTCCAAGATTCCTTTGCATTTCTCGTGCACGAACTACTTTCTTTTAGTTTTAGCTTTGACTTCACACTTCTCCATATTTAGTTTCTACTAATGGGTAGGCTACTCTAATCTTCCAGGATCACTTTTCTAGTTCCATCATTTGATTTGCTTTTGTTTCCTCGTCGAGACAAAGCATAATGATAAGCAATGGAGATCCATGAAGCCATGATAGAGTTTGCACCTGATTCATACAGAAGGACGATAGCCTTTAGTACAAATTCCTTATAGTAAGTGAATTATGACCCGACTTTCACCTCCGAAGAGGGAAGGGGCTTCCTGTTGATGTCAAACTCTTCCTCTAGAAGGTAACATGAAACCAATTCGATCTACAAACTAGAACAGGAGGCCCGCTACGAATTAGACCATGACCAGGTATTTTGGGTTTTGTTCCGTAAATAAGGCTCACTAGCCCAGCCCCAACTAACAATATAAGCATCGATTGCAGGCCGGTTCATAGATCGATTGGCTAGGGGCAACAATTGCATCTGATAGAGTATAAAAGGAAACCCATCATAGGTCTAGCGAACATCGCCGGAAATGCCTTCATTCTCAGCCTTTGCGGCAACACCTGCAACTGGCAGGGCCGTCGATCGAACCAGATCGACGAAGTTGGGGATCCAAGCCTCCAGATGTCGATTCTACGGCCAACTCCCTTAAGCAAAAAGCTCGGTTAGGCACCTTTGATAGGTCCTGATGAAGGGTTTGAAAGGCGATTTCTCTGATATAAACCTTGCTTCCAGTCTCGGTTGTCGATCAACAATCTGATGTGTACCACGAAATCATTTGTGTCTGAATGTGGTCCAGGCCTTTCTTTATCCATTCAATCAAACTAGGGAAGTGGTTAGAGAAGCAGTAGCTGCTATGCGAGTTAGATCGGTCAAGTTTTGATGTAGATATAGTCGCCCTCTTCTCTATGTCATAAAGTCCCTTATAATTAATGGTTGTTCACTTCAGATGTGATACGTTGTTCACTTCGGATGTGGTGGATGAACCCTGATCGATGCGGTTCAGGCCGTTTGATTGAACTACGCTAAGCTGAGACTTTCTCTTGTGCTTCGGGCGATCATAGTTGATTTGATAATAGAAATAGCGAGCGGTCCGCTTTCCTTCTTCGCCTTTGGTATAAAGGTACTATTTTAGTTCAGATTTGACTGATCGTATGACGAAAAGGGTTGTCGGTTAACCAGTAGAATCAGAATTTATGGATGAATAATTGAGTTTCCTTCTTTGTTTTGTCTTTTGCCGTCAATTTCAGATAGTCATAGTTCGTGTGCCGCGCGCGGGAATATTAATTATATTTATAGTAAGGCCCTGCTGCTTTTGATGGAATGACAAAATGTAAAGTAAACTCTATTGCATTCTTTTCTTTCCTCGGGCTATCACATCTGGAATCCAATTCTGTTAAAATGAAAATATATTATATAATATATATAAGTTCTGTAATGTAGACATCGCTTACTTCATTCCAAGTTTGATAGGCCTGGAATCACAACATGGTACTCTTCTTTCGTTTTCTTGTTTCCTTCTATTATTTCCTTGTTCTTCATGCCTTATTTCCCGCTGTAAGCTTTAATAATCAATAGTTTCGTTGCTCCTGTATTATCCTCTAAGGAAGATAGGCAAAGGCTCCCATCAATGACCCTCCTTTGCTTTATGGCAAGGTCTTTTCTCGTTGTTTCTCTTCGCTTGCTTGTTGTTCCGGTATTCATTTCATTTCATTTCTATCTCTCCTCTTCTCCATCTTTCCCTGGTTTTCTTCCTAACTTAACTCTCAATTCCCAATGGCTCTGAGCCTGCTTCAATGGTTGAATAGCCCGTAAGAGCTGTCTCAAGTACGATTGCCTATTTCTTTGCCAAGCAAGCCCTTTCTTGATCCTCTCGATAGGTGTATCCCCATGCGAGCCCGTAACCCTCCCGATTTCTACATGAGCCTAGGCCATTGCGGCCGTTTTCCTCCTTTCCCGAGAAGCCCGCTTCGCCTATCTTATCTCCTCTTGTCTTTTCTTTCGTATACTCTATTCAACTGGAAGGGAAGTGGCAGGTCTCCGAAAGCCTCTGCAACCCTGCAAGTGCCAGCAAGGTAAGTGTTAGCTCCCTACTGTGAAGTTCCTTCTTTGTCGAGCGCCGCATCTAAATGGGTTCCAAGGGTATCTGTGTTTCTCCGTTCTTAGTGGAACCTGTTGTGCCTTTCTGTAGTTTATACTATGTGATTTCCTTTTCTTATTTCCTTTTGTTCTTTTTTCAGAGAAGTGTAACTGAGGTGAAACTAAGTTTCCCTCCTTATAGTAGTCGAATCATTACCGGTATTTCTGTAGTCTAGAATATGATTTCCTTGTTCTTTTGAGTTTCCCTATCTCTTCAAGAACCTGTAAGCATATAGAAGAGTTCCGGCAAAGCAATTGATCTAGTTACGTCCTATAACTAGAGTACGGTCTCGGCCCAATACTAACAGTGGCCGTAGCCCCTATTTATTTAGGGGACTGTCTATCCCGACCTCAAAGCTATAAGAAAGCTGCCCGTTGATCGCTGGAATTCATTCTTTTGTATCTTTTCCTTATTGTACTTAACACCTCCTTTATCTCGCTGATAAATGTATAATTTAACTCACCTCTATCTTTTCCCTCTATTGCTGCGGTTCCCGTCCCTCGTGCCGCTATTGATTCTGTAGATACCACTATCTGTAAGTGTCCTATCCGCAGCTCTTGCTGCTACAGTTCTATTTCCACCCTACCTGGACGAGCCTCGCCTGTTTTCTGCCTAAAGTATTGTAATCTTTTTCTCTGCATTCCCATCAAGTTCAATCCTCCAATAACGAACGATCTATCTTTGACCCAAGTGATCAATCTGTCTTTCTGTCTCTTTTCTTTTATTGTTAACAGGGATCCCATTTATCTCCTTGAGCCTATCATACCATAAGGTTTTGGCTTCAGTCCCGGCGCAACCCTCTCTTCGTTGTAGTAAAGGCTTTGAAGTTTCGAAAAGAGGTTACAAACCTTTGGAGAGATTCAAAGATAGCTTCTGAAGAGGTGGGCAAGCAGGAAAAACAATCTATAAAGGAGCAGCTAATCCAGTATAAAGGTAAGCCCTTTGATCGTTTAAGGCTCGGTATCCAGATGAGTCTATGCCTTTCCCTCAACACATGGAGAATATCGCTGTCGAACAATGCGAAATATTCATTCTCATGGCCTGGGTAGCCTACTGAGATAAGGCAAGGTGTTCCCCGGCCTGTTGTGGTTCATCTCACCATAATAGAAATAGGAATCCGTGAATGTGAGAAGTCCTTATGGCATATCAGAGCTATTTGTATCCCATAGCCACATCGTCGCTGTACTGTCTCAGAGTCCAATAGTATAGAAAACTAAGTGGTCATAGTAACGGCCCCTGATTACCCATGGGATCGCAATCATTTGCTTTCGTCCTAAACTCATTTGTCTTTATTGGCTCTGTCTACCCTTTCCACTTCCATCTCACAGTCCGGTAAGCATAGAACGCTTCAGCCTCCCCGCAGGCTAACGCAACCCCCGCTAACGCATGCTCCACCGCCTGTCTGGTTGCTGGCGAGAATTGGAATAGGTAATAAAATGTAAAGTCCAATGTAATTCGTCAGTGTAAGGAAATAAAATAAAGGTGATTGTTGTCATATCTTGCGTTTGCTACACATAGACATTGTTGTGAGAAAAGCAGAAGATGAGAATTGTTGCTGCTTTCACATTGTGGCAATCATCACACACCAATCTGAATTGACCGTCCGTGGGGTTTTGTAGGAAGCAAACCCCCTCATAGGCTATACCTAATACCCAACCTTGCCAAAGGGCTCTATCTGTTCCAATAGAGAATTGGGACAATAAAGAGAATACCTTTCATGAATCCCAACTTCAGTATTGATAGAAGATGGCTGCGGTTATGTACAACATGCGTACCCCAGCCTTGCCAATACGATTGGACGTGACTAATGAACAAATCAAAGAGTACAACTCAAGTACAATTAGTACAAGTACATGAGACATAAGTGAGACACATACGCTAACACTCCTCCAAGCGAATGGAGATTGATCATTCCCAGCTTTCTCATCAAAGAAGGGCCCTGCGTTGTCCCTTAGTGAAGATGTAGGAAATCTGATTCTCACTAGATATGTAAGGAGTCCTTATGATGCTTGCCACCACTTTCTTTCTTACATAATGCCCTTTCTCTTAAGGTAAAGCGACCTCTAGATCTTTGGCTCGCTCATGTTTCACCGGATTAGAGGCTCTCGATGCTCAAAATCCATTTCCTCCAACAAGTTCCCCTTCCTTGATCCAATAACTTTCACTGCTTCTTGCTCTTCTACGATATAGAGCTCAATGACAATACAATTTCTTTCCAGTGATGGATTTCCTGTCTAGCCCATCTCCTGCCCAATCTGCATCGGAGTCTCCTGGAACTGGAAGATGGGAAAGGAAGATCCAGGTGAACCCTTAAGATATCTGAGGATTCTGTATGCAGCATCTAGATGTATCGTTCTTGGCTTCTGCATGAATTGACTCACGACTCCAACAACATAGGCAATGTCGGGTCGTGTGATGGTTATATACACTAGACTCCCAACCCTGCTTCTGAACTGAGACACATCTTCAATAAACTCGCCGTCCTCTGAAGTGAGTCTATGCCTCTGTTCTATAGGAGATTCACAAGGCCTACAATGTTGAGATTTTATGTGTAGGGATATTTTTTATTATTTCTATTGTTCCATTGTATTTCTCGAAATCGGGGGACTTAGTAGTTCAAGTCGGGGAAGATACATAAGTCCGCGAAGCTCACGCTACCATATGCATCAACTCCCTGCATAATTATCATCTTTTCTTCTAAACTTGAAAGTTGACTTGCCACTTTCCTGTCTTCAGCTTCCTTTTTAGACTTCTGCCGATCATCGCCAATCTCAACTCGACTACCTTCCGGAACCGCCGGAATTGGGACATAAAGTGGGTTTTGCATCGGCACTCCGAGGCCTAAAGTTGCTTGTGTATTATCGCCCCCGGTGGTGTTGCTGCGGTAGCAGTACTGCAGGCTGTTGCCGAACTGTCGGCTGTTGCTGGACAGTAGGGTGATTTTCCGGATTCCTGTTGGTTGTCAGAGTGGCGACGGCCTTTCTTATCTCGTCCATCTGTTGGCGCATTTCTTCTTCTATATCCCCAATCATCTGCTGAACAACATTCTCTACAGTTGAAGTCCCTTCCATAACGGATACTGATGCTGACCTTGCTCGAGTTCGAATAGGGCTACGTGTAGCAGTCCTCTGAGTTCTGCCTCTCCAGGGCCTACCCCTGATTTCTGTGACTTCCTCCAGTTAGATAGATCCCTGTTCCTACATAGATGAATAAAGATATGAAAGAGCTCGAGTTGGTCATATAATCGCAAGAATAGTAGGGACCATGTACGAGATGCAATGGAATGACATGAGATGATGCTTTGGATGGTGACTCAACAATGCTTTGTTTGATGTGATTACTTGTTCGGCTTAGACATAAGGATGTCCGTGTTGTTCGAGGTACTTGGACCTGTGAAGGCGCAGTAGGTAAGGCGGCCTACTGAGGGAGGAGTGGTACTCGTATTAGTGGGCTGTAGCAGACAATAGGCGTCTACTAAGGAGAAGGGGCATCAGAGCCCGCTGTTGTGAAAGAAGTTGAAATGCAAATCATGAGATGCTTTGATGTTGTGCTTGTGAATGCTCGATATGATGTACGTGCCAGTGCAGCGTTTGACAGAGTATTCGCACGCCGGTGCGTGTGATGTTTGAATGTGACGGTGCATACAGTCTTCGAATGTCAGTGCACGAGGAATCTGATGGCGGCGCCTACTCAAAAGGAAGGAATCCTATCCTAGGGAGGTACCTAAACTTGATGAAAAAGAAGTCATCCTGAATTTGATGGAGAGATGGGCAATCTTAATTTGATGCGCGACAGGTAATCAGAACCTGTGGGAAACCTATGACCTCGGAAAGAAGGAAGGCTACCACGCAAGTCGAACATATGTAATGCTTATGAGTCATGAAAAACAAAAAAGCTGTTATATATACACAAAGTTCATTTACGCCTTAGGTCGTGAGAACGACAGTATGCAATGAACTTCAAAAGGGCAAAACTGTGATTTTCTTGTTCCAACTCGTACTGTCTCTCTGCCAATTGCTGGTTTTCTGTTTCTACTTCGTGTAACCTCATGGAATATGCCAGGTTCTTTGCTTCTAGCTCCCACTGCTTATCCATCAAAGCTTGTTGACTTTCTGACCATATCCGCGGGATTCTCTGATGTCGAGCTCGTTCCTCGGTCAGGTAATCTCGATAACTTGGATTGGGCGGAGGTAGGCCTCCAGCATTCCAGGGAGGGAGATCCACCCCGAAGTTGGCCTCTACCCATAGGAGATACTCTTGATGGGTTTTCTGAGTAATCTTGCAGCCGGTACCCTCTCCGCGGTCTCGCGATTTCTGCATTCCTAAAGATGTAATCCCTTTCAGACTCTGACCCTGCTGTCGGTGATGGTATAGTCGAAAAACCAAGGACTCAGATCTTCAACCACAGGGATGGTTTGCACTAGCCCATACTGTATCATAACTCGGGATGGAAGCGGTCATTCCCCGGAAACCTATTAAAGGAACCATATGATGTCCTTCACACTGTAAAATAGCCTCACCTAGTCCGAGCCACTGGGCTTTCAGTATATGTTCAAATGTCAGAGAATTGAGAGCAGCAATCCCAATCCCCCTTAGTAGCAATACGACTAGGATCGTTGGCATGTCGCTGATAGTCGGTGATGATGTCATGATCGAAATACCCCTTTGTTCGGATGGAGCTAAACTCCTCAAGGTGTTCGAGAAACCATATCTGTAGTAACGGCGCGCATCCCAAGAAGTCTCGGCGACGATGCGAGGATCAATAGGAAAGAGAGCGCAGCAACTTTCCCAAAATCTTTGGTACTATGGTGTGATGGTCGTCAATCTGATCTAGCATGGGACCGATGCGGCAATCTATGAAACCCGCCTCCCCTGGGAAGACGGCACTTCCGAATACGGCCAAAGCCAAGGCTGTAAAACGACACTTGTTCCAGTAATCCATACTGGTCTTGAACCTTGTGAGAATGAAAACCTGCCTCGGCGGCGAAGTACTTTTATATGAACTTTAACGAGCATTTGCTGGGCGATCCCTCAAGCCCTGGAGTAAGTTCTAAGCGGGAGCACGCCAGAAGACTACTTAGGTTGTTTTTTCCCCCCCTGGTGCAAACGGCTGTACCAACTTGTTGCGGTCATGCGGGAGGTCCAAGAGTCGGGAGAATTCCTCTAAGGTAGGTGTGAGCTCGAAATTCCCGAAACGAAAACATGCGGTATTCCTATACCAAAAGTGGATCAAGGCTTCGATCAACAGATAGTGTAGTGTACCCTGATACTTAACAATGACAGAATGTTCTCATACTGACGCCGGAAAGCAAGAGTGTCTTCTGCGGACATGCGCTCTGCCCATCGTCTCAAAGGTGTAGGCGAAAAGGGAAATTACCTCAATCCTGAAAACGGTGACATGACGACTGTATCGGGGCTTGCCTCAGTAGATAACTCTCTGATAAGATCCTCATTCCCAAGTTTACTCGTTGAGGCCATGGTGCCTACAAGAGTAAGGACAGATAGACCATTAGCGAATGCTTGATAAGAAAGATGCATGCACAGACAAACAAGCGGGTAGCCACAAACAGAAGGATATCTAGACTAAAGGAGGGACATGTAGTCCGGATAAGGAAAGATGTGCAGCTTGAAGGTTGGAAATGCATGTATCCTAACAAGGGAGACTGTGCTATCCTCGATGCTTGAAGGGTCAACTAGGGGAGATTACTAACCTTAACGGAAAGGGGTAATCCAACCTAAGGGATTGAAGAGGCGATGTGCCTAACCAAAAGGATAACTAAGCCATCAGAAAAGTGGGACCAAGATGTGCTTTTTGGATTGTAAGGACAATTGCTAACAAGTTGCTAGCTTTTCCTGATGCTTGCATGGGTGAGACTCATCTGCTTCCGACAGATGCCGCCGCTGCGAGGAAAAAATGGGGCGTTGCATCCATAGAAAGCTTACCTTTTTCACGCTTCTCGCCGCGAATCCTCTTATTCTCTCTTTCTTTCTGTAGTATGGTAGCTTCCTTCATTCTCGGCTTGCCTTCTCCCACGGGAAAGGGAGATTGCAGCCTTTTAGTTGCTTGAGTCTCAGTTCTCTCTCTCGAACCTGGTCCGGAAATAATTGAGCTGATCTTTCATTCGGAAATAAGGGTTTGAACCTTTTCTTGGAGGGAACCTTTTCTTAGGGCAAGACCTTAGATGGAAGTTTGGTGAAAGAAGAATCTGTGTGTAATCGATAGGGAAGGGAGAGCGAAGTTCGTCAGATGGAAGTTTGGCTCGGATTGGAAGCTTTAGCGGATGTGCTTTTGATAGGTCTGAAGGGAATACGAGAGGGAACTTCTAGAGTAAGCAAGCTACCGGAAGCGAAGCTTCTGGCTCCCCCTTTCCATTTCCAATTCCTTCTTTTCGTTCTACTTAGGTGGAGCAATCCGAACTCTCGACAGAATATAAAAGAGGACCGCAGGCCTGTGTAGACACCTCAACGAACTCATGTGGACACTCCTCAGCCCGAGGACAATCTCTCAAATACACATTAAGATGTTGACCCGTTTTTCTTTTCTTTGCTGATTCCTCTCAATGAAATTTGCCATGTTGCACTAAGTTACTTACGGATGTATGCATGCGGTCCGGGAACACTTTGGGGTGAACACCCATCCAAACAAGTAGGGTCAATAGTTCAGCATTTAGGCCGTAACATTTAGCAACAAAAAAACCTTTAAACCAACAAGTGCTCTCCGAACCAAGCTAGATAGTCTCCTATCACTAGGCTCACCAACCAACCTGGACTTTGATTCTTATTATTCCTACCGGATATCAAAACCATAAGGATTGTTTCCAGCCATGAGTTCCCCTATGACATAAGCGCTCTTGGGTGGGGTGGGCCATCATTCGCCAGGTCTTTGAGTGCCCGTCGTACCACGTGGTTGGTGCACTAGGCTGATCGAGACTCGACTTTTCGGATCTGGCACCTGCGCCCGGCCCGGTCTGCCAGCTCTTAGTGGCTCTAC